ACTTGCTCTGTTATTGTTATACTAATAGCATGTTTGTTTCCCTGCCTGTCTGCTGCTTTGTCCCTCGTCACCCGTACTGAGTTTTCTGTCTATTGAGCCTACTCATTCTCCTAATCCAGCTAAGAATCCCGTTAACATGTCTTAATTATACCAGATAAACATCCGAAGTGACATAGTCTGTGCCGGATGTAAGTACGGAAGTTGGATACGCATTCATTCCATTTATTCTTAGGATTACATCATATTCTAAATCAAGGAACTTAGAAGATAAAGAGAAAGCCATTAGCCATTCTCTCACTCGGTTAAGAGTCATACTAACTCCTGCTTATTACCCAAGTCCAAAGAGTCATCCTTAACCCTATTGGATGGGCCATCCAATAGAAAGGAAACCCTATGCATAGTGGGTAAAGGCGTAAGGCGTAAGCAACTGCATCCATAGCGCCTTCTATCGCACGAAATGGACACCCGTCCCTCATGAGGCAACCAAGAGGGTTGGTTCGTTAGCGTTTTATGGGCATTAGGGAGGGAGGATGTTGGTAGTATTCGATTCTGCCTAAGATATACCCGGGGCAAGTATAGTGTACGCTTAGCCTAATAGCGCTAGCCGTAAGAGGTTACTCGCCAAGTGTCTTCATCCGCCTAAGAAAGAGATTAGACTGGCCTTACCCTTACTTATTCAGAGGAGGCTTAAGAGATATTAGCAGGTTATCTGCTAACCGACTACTTGCTATCTTATCCGCTGGCCTGCCAACAAAGTAGACGCCCATACCCCTATAATAGGTCAAGACTTTAGTAAGAATAGCCTGCCTTTCTCTCTTAATCTTGGCATTAACGTAGTAGCTCATCTCCTTCGCCTTCGGAAAGGGTTTCTCCCTCCCGCCCCTAACCTCATGAAGTTACAGCCAATGCTTCGCCTATAGATTCCCTCCCGGACCCAATAATCTATGAGTTAAGGGAGAGAATCTCCGGTATCCTACGGGTATTCAAACCACTATTGCAAGCCATACGGGGTAGCGCTTTCTCGGTCACAGTTGTCAATTCTCAGAGCGGTATAAAAAGAGACTGTGACTTTATTCTAAAGAGAAACCTCTGGCAACTCTCACGGAACTATGAGCCAGACAGTGTTCGTAGCCACTGGGGACCGGCCGGCCTGTCTATGATGGAGGAGCGACGATGCCTTCGGATCTCTCTGCTGGCCTTACTAAAAGGCCGTTGGACCCCCCACTCCTTTTGGAGCTTCCTGCTTCCCTTAGCCAATTAAGCCTTTATGCCCGCTTCCTGAATATTCCGTACTGTCTCACTAACTGCGCATTCTCGAACAATGGAAAGCAAAGGATTTCGGAAGACTTGTGATCTACTAAAAAGAAAAGCATAAGCCCTAAAGCGAGCTACTTGAACTAGTGATGGAACAACAGGTATTATGGGCCTGAAGTGGGCCTATCTGGCAATAGGGGGCAATAGGGCCTTCTTTGTAAAGATACGAAAGTTCCTGGCTTCTCAAAAGAGAGAGTAAAAAGGAGGAACAATCGTTCTACCTAACATAGCTTTACCCATTAGGAGCGTTCAAACAAAAGGAAGGCTAGCTCCCCCAATCAAAAGTAACTAGCCGGAAAGAAATCCAGGTGTAGGGATTGGGTATATGGCTTCCCGTTGAAGGAGATGGACCAAGACTGCGTTCAGGGCTATTATCTTTTATCCCGGTTCTTCACGATTGGATCATTAACTCAATCAGCTTCTTCGCGCTACCACATTGGTCTCTCGGGTGAGGAGCGAGTCTTATCAAAATTCATAGCTAGCCGGTTAGCTTTACACTAGTAAATCGGAGGAGATGGAACTACCAACGAGCAGCAACCCATACTCAAAAGGGTAGGGGGCGACTCTAATTGATCAAAACCCGGCTACCACCGCCAAAGTTTCCATGCACAGAATAGAACGTTAGGGTAATTTTGTTGAAATGGCTGGAAGATAGGGTTATCGAGCTACCTTCTGTGACAACTGTCCCGACAGCTGAAGACGAGAAGCATTCGCGATACAGTGAAATAAAGAGACTTTTTTCTTTAGATATACCTATCTAAATCTTTCCCAAACTCGTCCAGGGGGCTACTTCCTTAGGTGCACCCCCTCAAATCAAAGAGGGGTGAGTGCCTTATGAAACCACCGCAATCCATTGGTTTTTCTTCCCACTTCAAAAGAGTTTTCTCTTCGCGGGAACATCGTTGGGAGCCCCTAGTCTCACAGTCCGGAGTTGTTCCCTCAAACACTGTGGTTTAAGCCTGATAATGGAACGGCCTGCCTGGCCACTATGAATGAATATTACGTCAATAGAGTAAGTAGTTCTTTCCGTTGTGCCCTTAACACGAAGCTAGGGCTGCTATGCGAACGCTTGTGAGTGCATTAAGCCCTATCTTAACCTTATGCAGATACTAGCTGGTATGAAGCAGGTAAATTGTGCAGGATTGAGCCCTGGCCTTGGAAGCCATCCATGAAAGCCTTCCTTTTTGAGTCCGGTTTTTTGATCGGAGTTTCTAAGAGTTGGTCTCAGAGCCGACAGCCCCTTTGTTGTCCAGCGTGACAGGGCCCAGCTGTGAAGGAAAATAATCCAACATCGGTGTACGATCTAATCTCTAACTTGACGAGTCAATCTAATTAAGGAAGCAAAGCAACGATGACTGATTTTCCCTTACTAACGCTATACGGCTTTCGCGCAAAAACAGAAATCGAAAACCTTCCCTATTAGGATCCCTAGTAAAGCCCTTTTCTGTATGGTCTTCGCGTTATCAGCGTCTAGGCCGGACAACTCGTGGCTAAGGTCCATTCTTGCGGAGATACTTTTTGAAAAACAAAACCTTTCACTTTCTTTTATGATCAAGTTAGTGTGTTTTTTCTACGCACACTAGTGAAACGCGCTCACGTAAAACACACGAACTGAACTAGCAAGATTAGGGTTTGGTTTTTCAGACGGCGCAGACTCAAGGAAGAAGGAAGCTTCAGAGCTTCCAAGGCTTAATAAGCACATCTCCAGTACACTTAGCTTAACCTTATTTCAACTTTCACATTCATTTTCAGCACATTTTGACGAAAAAGTCTTTATTATATTAACATAAGCAGTGAACACTTTAGATTAGGTTTAGGCCCATACATGCAAACACAACAAATAAAACCAAACAAAGACACTTAGCATAGGAGTAGATCGTAGCCAAAAAAAGACAAAGAAAGCCATGCATTAAAACACACTACTTTGCGTCGACAGACTACTTATTTGAATCTTCTAGTTTCCCCCCCTATCTAGTAAGCGCGGATGCCCCCCTAATGGAATAGGCACTCAATCACCACCCCCACAATGAGCATTGTCCGTTCTAAGAGGAGCGCTTGCTGCCTATTCGGAAAACCCTCTATGCGCTCTCTGGTAGCGCGAATGCGCGCTTCTTTCCTTGCAGGATCCATTGTTCTAACACTTCTCAAAAGGAAGTTTAGCACTCTACGGTGCTCTTGAATTTCATTTTGCAGTTGCTCCATTTCGGCAGAAAGCCTGTTTACTTCATCCATAGCCATACGTGCTATTACTCAATTTCTTTGATTTTCATTTTCAGAAGTGAAGACACTTATCGAGCCTCCATTTAGAGAGTGGTAGAGTAATCTCGCCATGCAGCCTTATGTGATAATTGTGTTTTTTTTGGCTGGCACAATTCTGACTAGTTCTCCGCACTACTTTTCTGCAGTTGAATACTATCATGCCTATTTAGTGAAAAACTGGCTGGCTCTGGCTACCTTGCGGAGCAACTCCCCAAATCACACTGCCTGTATGAACAAACAAACTTTGTACAACCAGCTTACGTGGAAAAGATTCCATATTCTATGCCAATAGACTCGTGACATCCATGTACTGAGTCGTCAAATGAGCCACGTTAAGAAAGCCCAAGCTTATGCGTATTGGCCCACAGGGTGCCCCAAGAGGGCCCGAATGAAAGACCCAAGCCTACATGAACCATCACAAAGAAAGTCCTCCAAATTCAGACTCGGGCCTGTTACGATGAAAGCCCACAGAAGGGCCAAAGCACAACAAGCCTACCCATCATCAAAGCGCAAGAATGACCTCATGGAAGCCCTTTCCTTACCCTTACTCCCTCTATGCTATGAGAACCATTTTTGAGTATAGGGGTAAGCTAGCTCTCGCTTTCTTCAGGATTTGCTCCCGTCGCGAATGAATGAAGTTAGAAGCTAAGGTGCATTTTCTTTTTGTTGACGGGATACTGGTTTCACAGTACTTAGAATCCATCTTTCATTATATGAAAATTTCAGTCTATTAGTTCGCGACCCATATAATGAAAGGCTGATTGCAAGCAATGATTCTTATTCACTGCTAAGCTAATCGTTCTGTCCTACTTTTTTAGTATACCTCAACGGCGCCCTTACTTGACTCCCAAGACCGGATACGCAGCTAAGAAGAAAAAAAGTTAGGATTCGACTAGCTTTTAGCTTCAAGTGGAAAAGTCTTGGTGCTTTTGTTTTAGTAAGGCCAGCAGGAGAGGAGGATCCGGATTCAATGGATTTAGGAGTTTACACCCGGCCAGAAATGTTATGTTAAGCTGGGAACAAGAAAAGAATTCCTCAACTCAAGTTGAATGTGAATAGGAATCGCCTCGAGAAAGAGTAAGCTGTGACGGGGGAATCCCATGTTGAGGAATAATCTATATAATAGGGTATGGGTCAATGGAGGAATAAGCGGTGCTAGTCTTGTCGGCCTATCCCCTGCTATAGAAGCCCTAAATGAGTAAGGGTATAGAAATCTCATAAGAAGGGATGGGCGGAATCGAAAACTTCCCACAACGTCGTGTTTCACAAAGTGGTTGTTATTGAAGCAATTCAAGCAGGTTGAATCTTGACCTCCGGATCCAACATCGGTATAGCTGGTACTACTCCGAAAAAATTCCTTCTTCACCCCAGTCGAAGCCGCTTAGCGTGGTATGGCAACGAGACAACTAACCCTTGAGTTTTTTGGGTTATATAGTTAGGAACTACTACACCGGGGGTGTGGCTGGCAGTAGGGAAGTTACAGGAAAAAAAAGAAATTCCCCATACTATATCCCAAAACCAACATAACATCATTCTCCCCTTCAAGGAAAGGCAAGTAACTTAACTGATGATTCACTATTAGCGAAGAGTAAGGAAAAGTTCTTTATTAGCGTTAGATGGGAAAGTTATTTGATCAGTTCATCCGAGCTGCCAAATAAGTAGCCTCTCTCTTCTTATCAGCTGTTACAGCGGATATTCCGACATTGATTTATCCATTACAACTCTAATCTAAACAACCGATATTGCGATATGAGTCTGGCAGTATTTCTTCAAGCAGGGCTTTTCGGAATCGAACTTAGCGATCCGGAAAGAAGAACCATTTGAGGGATCATCGCCTACTTCTCATGGACTAGCACACTTAGCTATTTTGAGATCTAAAACAAGGGAGAGGAGACCAGTCCAGTCTACATCTTGGAAACCATCTTTCTCATTTCAAATAGGGAATTCAGAAAAACTCTAAAGCTCAATCATCATTTAGGCTTTTATTCAAGGGGATTTACCAATGGGAGAAGGTCTATTTAAGGTAAGGTCCCATTCCCTTAAGGACGTCTTGAAAGCGGCTTCAAGACTAAAAAAAGAACAATAGAGCAAGGAAATCGATATCTACCTACCTCGTTTAGAAACATCTAGATGCTGCAAAACAAAAAGAGTTACTTAGTGCAAGTCTGATTTTTTAGGTAGCACCTAATGGAATTACTTAGAAAGCAGAAATGAAAGGAACCGGAACGAGAAGGAAGAGATAAAATAGATATTTGACTATCCCTGACCTCTCTTATCTTTTTCTAGGCCTTAGATAAACCCTTCTTTTGCCAGATATCACCCCTTGAACAAGCCCGTCGAAAAAGCGCCATAGAACAAGGAAAAGAAAGAAAAAGAGGCAGAAGTACCAGCGGTCTTAAGTGCCATAGGAAAGTTGCCGTATCTGATGATGCTAACCTCAACGAGATAGGGCAGAAGAATTTCTTTCTTGGTTTCGGTAAGATATTGCATTGTTATGGCGAGGGTAGGCGGTATGCTAAAACGCGTTAAGAGTTAGAGCATGCAGTTAAGGTGGTATGTTAGGCATAGAGTTTATGCGGAAAAATAAACCATAGGCAAGAGAGACAACAAGTCCTGACTTTTCTTTTGAACAGAAAGCAGTGATGAATGGGACGGAGCTGCTTTCTGTATTGGAGCAGAGGTGGCAGTTCAGACAGCAGCAGGAGCAGGACCAGCAACTAGGGTTGTTCACAGAGCAGCCGTCTTTCCCTGGTTACATGTCCGATCCGTTCTCGACAGATTAAGCTACTTACTAGAGTTCGGGTATTGAACAAACGGGTGGAAACTTGCCCAATAATCAAAGTAGCCGAGTGAAAGAGTTCTTGTTTTAGTAGCTAAGGAGTTCCGAGTTGACGAAATCAAAAAAATAAGTCCGGACTGGTGACACCTGTACCACACTCTATGGCACACACCCCTAGTTGTAGTAGACGAAGATGGTCACCCAGGATAGCCTATCTATAGTAAGGCAAACCTGAACCTTAGAAAAGAGCCGGCAGAGACGCTACGGGAAAACCGCCTAGGATGGCGTAAGAGACTCGATCATCTCTTTCTTCAATGCATTTGTCTTTCGAATCTGTCAAGGGTTCAGACAGGAGATGTGCTTTAGCCAAAGAAGCTTGGGCACCTGCTCCAATAAAGCTAAGAGGACTAGCTACAGTGTGGGCACCAGATCCACCCAGTGAGGCCGGGCATTCATGCTCAGAAGAAGCTCTTCGAGAGTAAGCTATGGGACTTTCGGCATCCCCTAGTGAAGGTGTGGTCGATTACTGGGTTTCCCATTGTTGCAACAACCGGTCTTGTCATATCCGCTGTGAGCCTATCTGCTGTTTGATAGAAGACTGCTCTCAAATCAGCAATGCCACATCTGACCCGGGATCAAAAAGAGGGGGATTCTAAGAGCTAAAGGCCATTACTAGCTTGAAGGCCAAAGAAGTTTAGAAATACTAAAAGAATTGGGAGAAAGCTAGAAGGATAGCGACTTACAAATATATCATCAGAACAACGAATTCCCAACAAACCATGGGAGATGGGAAGGGACTGAAGATTGCCTTTCAAATAATAACCTGTGCTCTCGCTTTTTCTCTTTCTCATCACGGTTTACGAGGCAATCCTTCCTAGGAGAGTGTGCTACTCCTTCAAAAGCATTTTTGGAGTGAACTGTTGCAAATGTTCTCTTCGGCCGAAGAGCTTGTTCTCCCGGTCTTGATCATTTCTACGGTACCAGATGTGAGTAAAAGAAGGGCTTTTCTCTAGATCTCTCTGCTCCAGATAAAAAAGATGTATGCCTCACCCGGAAAATGATGACATTATAAACAAATAATAGTCACACATGGAGATACCCTATCTGAAGAGTTCTCGGTAAGACCATACAGAAGATTCAAAAACTAGGATCATAAGGTCAAGCTTCGGTAAATACCCCGAAATCCGTCTTTGATACAGAGTTTCCAGGTTTCCCGCAGGCCAAGTCTTCCCTGTTGGCATAAACCTTTTGAATTCACTCTGGTAAACGATTCCTCAGTGTACAAACGTGAAACCCTAACTCTAGCCAACAGCCAAACTTACACAACGGGAACCGGCCTGTGCTATCCCTAACTTTCTTAACGCTTGGTTGAACAACCTCCCTATCTCGTTGAGGCCAACTTTCTATTGCGGTACCGAAAAACCGAGAGTTTTGTTATCTATCAAATGCCTAGCTGACGAAAAGAAGGAAGGTCGCTCTCCTAGGAAGCCTTTGGAGAAAGTCCCCCTGCTTTGTTTTTGCTCCTCAGCTTATTGGACAGGGTGCATCCCATTAGAATAACTGGGTTTCCTTTTTCCCGGCACTATAATCTAAGTCAAAATGCCAACCACATGCCCTAAGTGAGGAATGAATGGCAGGACAAGCATAAGAAGAGGCCTCCTCCTTTCCCACCCCTTCTTCATTTTCTTTTATCTGGCTCTACCGAGGAGTGAACGATTCAACCTTCAATAGAATCTTTTACGCCCGGGCAGCTATAACAGACGATTTCAAGGTTTTAAGCTGTTTCATTTCAACAAGTGGTCTTTTAGTTGTCTGCTCTTAGTGCTAGGAAATTGCATAAACGAAAGATTACGATCTCAAGGCCGTATAACTGTCTTTCACCCGGTGTGACATCGCTTACAGAGCCAATTAAGTCAGTTGAATATAGCATTCCAGATGTACTTAAACAAACAGCCTGATGATTACTCTTATTCCACTAGGAGTGAATGGGTATTCCGGGTCTCACTAATCCCAGTTGGAGACAAAGCAATAGGAATCCGGATAAGTGCCATTGGTACCCTTCCTGCTTATTTAGAGTTTCCCTACCCTAAACCATATATAGGTACATATATAGGAACAGAGGCTTCTCACAAAGATTGATTGGAACACCCATAGCTTGAGAATTCCCCAGTCGTTGTTTGAGCTTCAAACTAGCTCTAAAGAAGCCCCAACCTATAGCAAGAGTAGTGCTACTAAGCGAAGAAAGGTGCCTGCTTCTTCCGTTCTAATACCAGCTCCCCCCTATCTAGTAAGGAACTCCCTTAAGCCCGGCCCGGAAGTGATTTCCTTTTGTTTCAATGCCCCTATGATAAAAGGTGATATCTGGCAAAATTCTCTCTAGATTGCT